AATTTTTAAATCTATCCATTTAGTATATAATATATTATTTATGTATGATGTATATATTTTATTATTAAAATTTAAATAATAAAAAAATTTATAATTTTTTTTATTCATGATTAAATAAAAATTATTTAAAATAATAATATTTGATTTTTTATTAAATATAATATTATTATTATATTTGCAAAAATAACTAGGTATAGAAATTGTATTATTATTATTATTAATGTGTTTATGATTTATTAATTGTTTTGCTTCGTAAATTGTTGAAGATATTCCTAATTTAAATATTATATTATCTAAACGCATTTCTATAAATTTTAATATAATATATTCTTCTTTAAAAATTTTTAATTTATGTATATATTTAATTAATTGTTTTTCTGTAATACCATAATTAAAACGTAATTTTTGTTTTTCTTCTAATCTTATTAAATATTTTGATTTTTTTTTATAAAAAACTATATCGCGATATATATATTTTAATAAGTTATATTTATATATTGTAATTAATCCATTTAAGAACCCCAATCTGCGTATTATTTTAAAATTTGGCCCTATATATTTAGACATATATAAAATTTAAATTAAAAAAAAAATATATATGACTATTCATTATCATATATATATATATATAATGTTTATAATAATATTATATATTATTATATCTTTTTTTTATTAAATATAAACACACATATTATGTTTTATTTTAATATTCAGATTAAACATATTTATTTTTTATTTAAAAAAAATAAATTTATAAATAATATATCAACAATTAATGATATATATAGATATATAGACTCAGAAAGTAATATAAACATTTTTATAAATAAATATTTTAATAATAATATTAAATATATTTTTAATTTAATATTTGATAATATTTATTATTTAAATTTTAATAATAAAAAAGAAAAAAGAATATATTTATTATATATATATACAAAAAATATTTTTTTAATACAATCAACTAAATTAAAAAAACAAGAATTTATATTATTTAATTCGATTTTTTTTTTAAAAATATATAATAATAATTACATTAAAATAATAATTTATAGACTAATATTTATTAAAAATATTTACTATAAAATGGAAAATAAAGAAGAAGAATATAAGAATGATGTAAATAATAATTATTTATTATTTAATATTAATAATAACGTAAATGAAATATATAAACATTTATGGGTTCAATGTGAAAATTGTTATGGATTAAATTATAAAAAATTTTTTTTTACACAGATGAATATTTGTGAATATTGTAAATATTATTTAAAAATGAGTAGTTTAGAAAGAATAGAATTCATTATAGATAATAAAACTTGGTGCCCAATCGATGAATTTATATTTTCTTTAAATCCAATAAAATTTAATTCAGAAGAAAATTATACAGATAAAATATATAAATATCAAAGTGAAACGGGTTTAATAGAATCAGTTCAAACAGGTATTGGTAAATTAGGAAATATTTTTATAGCAATTGGAGTCATGGATTTTACATTTATAGGAGGTAGTATGGGATCAGTTGTAGGAGAAAAAATAACTCGCTTAGTAGAGTATGCTACTAATAAACTTATACCAATTATTATCGTATGCGCTTCAGGTGGGGCCAGAATGCAGGAAGGAAGTTTTAGTTTAATACAAATGGCTAAAATATCTTCTAGTTTATATAATTTTAATAAACATATAAACAATTTATTTATATCTNTACTTACATCTCCTACAACTGGAGGAGTTACGGCGAGTTTTGGTATGTTGGGGGATATAATTATTGTTGAACCAAATGCTTATATAGCATTCGCGGGTAAAAGAGTTATTGAAGAAACCTTAAAAAAAACAGTTCCAGAAGGTTTGCAAGAATCTGAATATTTATTTAAAAAAGGATTATTTGACCTTATTATACCTCGTAACTTATTAAAGGATTCTTTGTATAAATTATTAAAATTGCATAGATTAAATTAATTAATTTAAATAATTTATATAAATTATGTATAAATTTAGTATCTTTAAACGATTATTTTTAAAAAATAATTTTAATAAAAATGAAATCAGTTATAAAAATTTAAACATAATTAATAAATTTAGTAACGAACAAAATAAAATTTTATATAGACGATCAAATAATATTAATTTTAAGAAACAACGATTAATTTCTATTTCCATAAAACAAGCCCGTATTATATCTTTATTTTATTTTAATAAAACTTAATTATTTATAAGATTTATAAGATAAAAAATATTCAAATATATATATATTAAATGATTTTTATGATTTTTTAACCTTCCCAATTATAAATATTTAATATATAATTTACTCGTTTATATAAAATTTATTTTATCAATATTATAACATATATCATACATCGGAGTTTTTTTTTTTTTAATATTAAAATTTGTATTATTTTTTATCTTATAAACTCTAATATAATATATAATTTATATAGTTAAAAAAAAATCATAATATAAATTAAAGTTACGATATTTATTTTTTATAAAAATATATTATATAATTAATTTGTTTATTTTATATTATGTTTAATATAAAAAAAACAAATATTATAAGTATATATAAATTTTATTATATAATTTGTAAAAAATATTTACGAGTCACACGTACACCCTAATACATACACCTCTTTGTTGAGGATACTTTTTTATAGAAAAATATTTATTTTTATTATTTTTTTTTAAAAATCGATTGATATTTGGCATTACATATATATAATTATTTTTATATCGGCTTATATCAATTATAACAACAAAATTATAAATTTTTTTTTTATTATTTTATATTATTACACTCTAAACGGAATAATGTATTTTTGTTCTCCGCCAAAAATACCTTGACTAGAGATTGCTACAGTATCCACAATACCATAATAATATGATTCAATCGATGACATAAAAACATTTCTTTCTAAATCTTCCGAAATAACCCAAATAAAATTACCTGTTCTCTGACTGTAAATTTTTGTAATAATTTCACGTAACTTTAATAATTCTTCTGCTTCTAACATAAATTCTCCTACTTGTGTTTCATTATAATAACAAACTGGTTGATGAATCATAATCCTTGCATGAGCAAATGATAAGCGTTTTGTTATTTCTCCACCTACTAAAATAAGAGATCCCATTGAAGCGGCTAGTCCTATACAAATGGTATTCACATCTGGTAAAATTAATTGAATTGTATCAAAAATTGCTATACCGGGTATAATCCATCCTCCCGGAGAATTTATATATAAAAAAATATCTTTATTCTCATTTTCTAAATTAAGATATATTAATATACCTGAAATTTGATTAGAAATTTCAATATTAATTTCTTTACTCAAAAATAATGATCTATCACGATAAAGACGGTTATATACGTCAATCCAAGTTGCATTTTCTTCTCCAAATATTTTAAAAGGTACTTTTGGAACACCAATAGGCATTTTAAAAATATATATATTTTTTATAATTTAAAATTTAAAATATATCTCAAATTTTAAAACGTATGTAATATTATTTTATATTCGTTTTATTTTTGGATATTTACATCCATTATGTAAAATAGGAGTTATATCACATACAAATTTTATAAAAATATAATTTATATGAATAAATTGTAATATTATGTCTCTACCGATTCCCGTTCCTTTTGTTAAAATACCAATTTTTTTTATATTATTTTCGTATATTTTTTTAAAAATGTCATACGACATTATTTGATTAGCATAAATTGTATTTTTTATCAATCCTATAAATCCAAAATTGCCTGAGGAAGACCAAATAATCGTATTACCATTTAAGTTTGTAACAGTAAAAATTGTATTATTTAAACTTGATTTAATATGAATAATACCATTTTTAAATTTCATAAGGAATTATATTATCATGCATTATATTACCATATTTTAAAAAGTAATTCTCCACCAATTTTTTTTATACTAGCTTCTTTTTCGGTAATTATACCGATAGAAGTTGATATAATTATAATACCTATCCTATTATTATTTAAAATATTATAAATCTGTTTATAATTAGAATATATTCGTACACTCGGTTTACTAATAAATTTTAAAAATATTTTAAATTTATGTTTTAAAGTTAATATTAAGAAACATTTAGTTTTTTCTTTATGTATTCTTGTACATTCAATAAAATCTTTTTTTAAAAGTATTTTTATAATATTTATATTATTATTAGTATATTTAATTTTAATTTTTACATTTTTTCGAATTAAAATATGATTTTTAATTGTTTTTAAAAAATTTGTATACATAAAATAAATTATTACTAGTTTTTAAAAATCCAAGTATTAATACTCAATATACCATTTTTATTTAATATTTTAAAATAATCAAAATTAATTTTATTATGAATTATTTGTAAAGAAATATTACCTTCTATAATCCAATTAATCCTTTTTTTTTTATTATTAAATTCAGAAATTTTTATTTTTATGCCTTTTATATCATCTAATTTATTTATTAATTCTATTATTTTTATTATTATTTTACTAATACTAATTTTATTTAAAATTTGTAAAGATATATATTCAGCAATAATAATTGGATGTTTAAAAGGATTACTTACTTTTACAATAATAAAATTTATTTTATTATTATTTAATATATTTTTAAACTCTTTAATATTTATTATTTGTTTTTTAATAAAAAATTCATTAAATCCTATATATATTAATATATTAAACAAATACAAATTTTTTTTTATTTCTACATAAATAATTCCTATAAATTCATAATTTTTTTCTTTAATACATTTTTTAATTAATTTTATTATATTATTTCTTATTATATAATCTTTTTGCAAATATAAAAATAAATTACCATTCTTTGAAAACCAAAAAGAATGATCATTATAAATAATTTTTAATCTTAAACCTAATGAATTTAGATTTTGTTTCATTTTATATTTTTTTTATATGAAATAGTAGATACAAATTCGCCTAATTTATAACCTACCATATATTTAGTTATATAAATAGGATAATAATATTCCCCATTATGTATAGCAATTATATGCCCTATCATTTTAGGTATAATAAAAGAACTTCTAGACCGTGTAATCACTATTATTCTTATTTTTTTATTATTGTATTCATTTATTTTTTTAAAAAAATTATATTTTATAAATATATTTTTTATTAAAAATTGTTTCATAACATAAATTTATTAAAAAATTCTTTTATTTCTTTCTTTTTTTTAGTAAGCCCCAAGGAGTTTTTGGACTTTTCAAACCAATTGAAGTTTTTCCCTCGCCCCCTCCGTGAGGATGATCAATAGCATTCATGGCCGATCCCCTAACTAAAGGGCGTTTACCTATCCAACGCTTAATCCCGGCTTTACTTAGTGATTTATAATAACTAATTTTAAAAATATTATTACTACCTACTTTACCAATTGTTGATAAACAATTATTAAATATTAATTTTAATTTTCCAGATGGTAATTTTAATGTATAATAATTACTATTATTTGAAACTATTTTCGCAGATGACCCAGCCATCCTGGCTATTTTACCCCCAACTCCAAATAACATTTCTAAATTATGTATTAAAGTACCCAAATATATGTTTTTTAAAGATAAAGCATTACCTATATCTATAGGTATTTTTATACCGGATATAATTTCATCTCCAATTTTTATTCCGTCGGGATATAATATATACTTTTTTTCACCATTATAAAAATTTATCAAACAAATATATGCATTTCTATTGGGATCTTTATCTATAGTTATTACTTTACTTAATAAATTTATTTCATTTCGTTTGAAATTTATATAACGATATAACCGTTTATTACCCCCTCCTCTATGACCAGCAACAATAATTCCTGCAGTATTACGACCTTGTTTGCGATAATGATGGCCTTTAATTAACTTATTTTGCATATAAATAAATAAAAACTAATTAAATGTTATGCCAAAAAGGAGTTTTACTAATAGAGAAATAAACCGAAAAAAAATTGAACATAAATATAATAAAATTCGTAAATATATTAATAGATATATATATCATCCTATGATAAATAATAAGTTACAAATTTTACCACTGAATAGTGTGTATACACGTATTAATAAATGTTGTTTTTTAACCGGAAATCCAAAATCTAACCTTATAAGTTTTGGATTATCCCGGTATTTGTTTAGAGAAATGGCTAAGAAATATTTATTACCGGGTATAACTAAATTAAGTTGGTAATTGGTAATAAGTATTATATATATTTTTTATAAATATGTAATATTTTATAACTCAATATAAAGGACATATTTTTATCTTTGCATAAACTAAAGTATTTTGAGGGTATTTTCAATAACCAACATATAGAAATTTTTTTACCTTTTGTTGATCCTATTTCAAATGGAATTTGTAAAATTAATCTATTTATGTGTATACCTTTTTTTACTGATACATTGGGGGTTATCATAAATACTGTTTGTCGTAGAACAGATAATGGATTAATTCCTGTTTCTTGTTTAATATTTTTAATAGCCCTGTAAAAAATTCTATAAGCCAATGATTTCTTACCATGTTTAATTATATATTTAATAAATATATTAGATAATACATTATTATAATTATAAATTGTCATATTTACACATATTTAATTATATACCATACCAAAATTTTATTATTACATTTTAAACATATAATTAATAATATTAATAATATTTAAATTAATACAATATATTTTTCTTAACTCCGTATTTAGAACGCCCCTGACGTCTATCTTTAACTCCGCCGGCATCCAAAGTACCTCTAATTACATGATATTTTACACCGGGTAAATCTTTAACCCTTCCTCCCCTTACTAATACTATAGAATGTTCTTGTAAATTATGGCCAACGCCGGGTATATAAGCGATTATTTCTGATCCAGAGGTTAATCTTACTCGTACAACCTTACGCAGAGAAGAGTTTGGTTTCTTTGGAGTTAGAGTGTATTAAGTTTACATATTGTTCACTTTACTGTAACTATACAAAACTAAACATGATATTTTTAAACTCATATAGCTCCTCGTTTTTATAAATACAATTACAAAATAATAAGATATACTAATATAATTATTATAACGTAGTGGAGCAATTTGGTAACTCGAAAGGTTCATAATCTTTAGATCATAGGTTCAAATCCTATCTACGTACGTAATATTTATATTATTGCCCTCATCGTCTAGTGGTTTAGGACATTTTTTAATAAAAAACGGAGATTCGACTTCTCAGCTATAGGACATATCATTATAATCATAAATATTATAAAGAGTTCTATCCTAGCTCAGGATAAACGCTGGCGGAATGCTTAACACATGCAAGTTATATTATAACATTTAATAAAAATATACACACAATATATATCTCGCCATATAATATTATTGTTCGGCGCACGAGTGAGTAACGCGTGAGAATCTACCCTCTTTTCTATACTTATTACAAATAGCTATATAAAAACAGTTTAATATATTTAAACTGTATAACTAATATTTAATAAATAATATAAATAAATGTGGAGCGGGCTCGCGTCTGATTAGTTAGTTGGAATGGTAACGGCTTAACAAGACGATGATCAGTAGCTGATCCGGTAGGATGTTCGGCCACAATGGGATTGAGACACGGCCCATACTTTATACTAAAGGCAGCAGTGGGGAATTTTCCGCAATAGATGAAAATCCGACGGAGCAATTCCGCGTGGAGGTATTTTAGGCTTACGAGTCATTAACTTCTTTTTTTTTTTAAGAATCAATGACAATGTATATTAAAGAATAAGCATCGGCTAATTCTGTGCCAGCAGCCGCGGTAATACAGGGGATGCAAGCGTTATCTATAATTATTGGGCGTAAAGAGTCTTGTAGGTGGTTTTTAAAGTCTTTTGCGCTAAATATAGGGGCCTAACCCTTGAATAAATAAGCCATAGAAACTATTAATCTAGAGTACTACAAAATTCGGTGCATAAGGAATTCCTGATGTAGCAATGAAATGCGTGGATATCGGGAGGAACACCAAAAGTGAAAACAATTTGCGAGATTGTAATTGACACTGAAAGACAAAAACTATGGAAATAAATGGGATTAGATACCCCAGTAATCTTAGTCGTAAATGATGGATACTAAATACTAAAAAATGTATATATCCATATAGTATTGTAAGTTAACACTTTAAGTATCCCGCCTGGGGATTACATTTTTTTAATAAATGAAACTCAAAGGAATTGACGGGGGCTCGTACAAGCAGTGGAGCATGTGGTTTAATTCGATGCAAAGCGAAGAACCTTACCAGAGATTAATATGCTTTTTGTTAAAATTATATTAAAAAAAGTGTTGTATTTATTTAATTATTCTCATTTTTTTTATAGAAATTAAAGCACAGGTGGTGCATGGCTGACGTAAGTTCGTGCCGTAGGGTGTCGAGTTAAGTCTCATAACGAACGTAACCCTTGTATTTAATTTTTTTAACATAAACATATAAAATTATTAAATTTTACATAAATTATGTAATGATATCATTAAATTAACTGCCAATGACGATAAATTGGGGGAAGGAAAGGATCATGTCAAGTCATCATGCCCCTTTATGCTCAGGGCAACACACGTGCTACAATGGATAAAACAATAAAATAAATAAATTTCATCGCAAGATGATAAATAAGAATAAAATTTATCCTAAGTTCGAATCGCAGACTGCAACTCGTCTGCATGAAGAAGGAATTGCTAGTAATCGCTGGTAAGTCATACAGCGGTGAATTTGTTCCCGAGCCTTGTACATACCGCCCGTCACACTCTAGCAATTTGATATGTCTAAAATAATTTTTATTAATTTTGATTACTAAGGCAATATTTATAACTCGGGTGAAGTCGTAACAAGGTAGTTGTACTGGAAAGTGCGGCTAGATCATATTACTTTTAAATAATATATATATTATTTAAATAAATAATATTTAATGTACTGTATTAAGTATAATATAATGTAATGTAATGTATTTATGTCTATTTTAAATTTTATATTTAATATGAATGTACGTCGATAAAAAATATTAAAAATGATAAATATTAATATGTTAAAAGGATCTATTAATAATATAATTTTTAAAAATTTTATGAAAAATATTTAATTGGTGGAAACCTAGGTATCCTTAATATTAATAATGGGCGAATTAAATGTACGAAACTATCTCTTTTTATAGGACATTATTATATAATATAATACTTTCAAATGAGTGATTCCCAAATAAATTTTATATTTATATACATATATTAACTATATTTAGCTACAATTATTTAAATACTAAATAAAACTTGGAAAATTGAAACATCTTAATAACCAAAGGAAAAGAAAGCAAAATCGCGATTCCCGTAGTAATGGTGAATGAAATGGGAGAATACTTAAACCGCTATTTTTAACAAAAGACGGGGTTGCGGGATAATATATAATTAATAATAAATATAATATATACATAAATCGGTATAAATAAATACTTACCTTAGATTGGTATTTAAAGTCCAGTATGGTTTTAAAAATTATTATTAATTTTAATATATATTATATATATATATAAACCCAATTAGCATGAAAAGTGGTAATTTTTTGTGAATCAGCAATATCACACATTGTAAGACTTAATATATTTACGGATAATCCTATAGAGAATAATTAAGTACCGTAAGGGAAAGGTGAAAATAATCCATTTTGGAAGTGAAATAGAATATTAAACCAATAAATTTTAACAATTGGAGAAATTATTTAAATTTTTCAGTGTACTTGTTGAAGAATGGGCCAGCGACTTATAATAAGTGGTTTGGTTAAAAGTATATAAACATTGTATCCTAAACGAAAGTAAATATTTATATAAATATTATTATCTTATCACTTATTATGTACCCGAACCGGAGTGATCTATTCATGATCAGGATATAAATTTTAAAAATTAAAAAAAAAAGTCCGAACTGACTTATGTTAAATAATAAGCAGATGAATTGTGATTAGAGGTGAAATGCCATTCGAACTCTGAACTAGCTGGTTCTCCCCGAAATGCGTTGAGGCGCAGCTGTTTATATATGTAAATCATGGGGGTATAAAATTTTATTATAAATTAAAATAGAATTATTAGTAATATAAAAAAGTTACTGCTATAAATAAAATTTTTAATACTGTATTATATTTAACAAAATTATAAAAATTAATATACAAGTGATACAATAGGGGAAAAGCTCAATTGTAAAGAGGGAAACAGCCCGGATCGTAGTATAAGGTCCTAAAAATGATTTATTAGTTATAATGTGGAAAATGTATTTACAATCAATAGGTTTGCTTAGAAACAGCTATCCTTTAAAGAGTACGTAATAGTTTATTGATTAAGCATTATTTTTTTTATTTAAAATTTAATACGGGATTAATTTATCTACCGAAATCACGGGAGTAAATATTAATAAAAATATTTGCCGGTAGGGGAGCGTTTTGATTAAAAAAACTTATCAAAAGTGATAATGTTGGCTTAAGTAGCGTAAACATTAGTGAGAATCTAATGCTCTGAAAACCTAAGGGTTCCTCTAATTTACAATTATAATATAATTAAAAAGGTTTATCCGTAGAGGGTGAGTCAAAACTTAAAATGAGGTATAAACAACGTAATTAATAGATAACAAGTGAATATTCTTGTACTTCTAAATATCGAAAAATATAATATATTTTTTTTAGTACTGAGGGACGGAGCTACTTCTATATTTTTAATTGATCAAAATATGGTTATTGATTGTTAAATAAATTATAATTTTTAAATAGGGAAAATTTTTATTTTTTATAAACACGAATTATGAAAAATAGTTGTACTCCCGGGAAAAGCTTTAACGACTTTAATAATTTAATAAAAGGATAATTTATTTGTACCTTAAACTAACACAAGTAGGTAGGTTAATAATACCTAAGAGCTCGTTGCAACTCTCTCTAAGGAACTCGGCAAAATAACCTCGTAACTTCGGGATAAGAGGTATCTGTTATAATAATAGATCTAAGTAATTATATCCGGACGACTGTTTATCAAAAACACAAGTTTTCGCAAAATTGTAAGATCATGTATGAAAGCTGACGCCTGCCCGGTGCTGAGAAGTAAAAGAAATTTATGATCTTATTATAGAGAGTAGTAAATAACTTAAACCTCGGTTAACGGCGGCCGTAACTATGACGGTCCTAAGGTAGCGAAATTCCTTGTCGGGTAAGTTCCGACCCGCACGAAAGGCGTAACGATCCGGGTACTGTCTCAGAGAGAGACTCGGCGAAATGGACATATCTGTGAAGATGCGGATTATTCACACCTGGACTGAAAGACCCTATGAAGCTTTACTGTTTTCTAAGACTGATTTTTATATTTTTATTTTATAATAAACAGGTGGGGGTTTTTTAAATAATGAAATTTTTGATTAATATACCACCTAATAAAAATTATAATTCTAACTTTATATTTAAACTACTATAGTAATGAAAAATCTAAGATATACAGTTTATATGGGGCGTGGGCCTCTAAAAAAATAACGGAGGCGTACAAAAATTCTCTTATTACACATATTGTTGTTAATATTAGTGCAAAGGCATATACAGAAAGTTTGACTGTAAGACTTACAGGTCAAACAGGAACGAAAGTTGGTCTTAGTGATCCGACGATAATTATACCAAGTGTTAGGGACGTCGACTAGCGGATAAAAGTTACTCTAGGGATAACAGGCTAATCTTTTCTAAAAGATCACATTTAATAAAAGGTTTGGCACCTCGATGTCGGCTCTTCGCGACCTGGGGCTGCAGTAGGTCCCTAGGGTAGGGCTGTTCGCCCATTAAAGCGGTACGTGAGCTGGGTTCAGAACGTCGTGAGACAGTTCGGTCCATATCCGGTGTGGATGTTAGAACATTGAGAGGATTCTTATTTAATACGAAAGGATCATTAAGAACATATCTATTGTGTATCGGTTATCGATCCTACGTTAAATGCCGAGTATCTAAATTAGGAGTAAATAACTGCTGAAAGCATATTAAGTAGTAAATTCACCTTGATATTAATGTTCTGTCATATGTATAATAATAATTAACATAATTAAAAAAGATAAAGGTAATAACAAGATAAGTTATTATTTTAATAATATTTTAAAGTGTATATATAGTAATATATTATCTTATAATAATATTAATCCTAATTTTATATTTTTATAAATTATTTTTGACAGTTTTATTTATATATTATAAATACATCATCATGTATATTAAATTATAATACATTTCGAATTTGATGGTAAAACGTTAATTTTTAATAAAAAAAATTATTGTTAAATATACTATGAATATAGTATACTATACATATATTATAATTTAACTAAAATATGAAAGTTATACAAAAAAAATATAATATGACATATTATAAACATATAAGATAACATTAACCCGTTTTTAATTAAAAATTAATTAATATAATTAATATATATATTCACAATATTCACATAATAAAATGATTTTACCCTCAAGAGAAGTCGAATCTCCGTTTTTTATTAAAAAATGTCCTAAACCACTAGACGATGAGGGCAATAATATAAATATTACGTACGTAGATAGGATTTGAACCTATGATCTAAAGATTATGAACCTTTCGAGTTACCAAATTGCTCCACTACGTTATAATAATTATATTAGTATATCTTATTATTTTGTAATTGTATTTATAAAAACGAGGAGCTATATGAGTTTAAAAATATCATGTTTAGTTTTGTATAGTTACAGTAAAGTGAACAATATGTAAACTTAATACACTCTAACTCCAAAGAAACCAAACTCTTCTCTGCGTAAGGTTGTACGAGTAAGATTAACCTCTGGATCAGAAATAATCGCTTATATACCCGGCGTTGGCCATAATTTACAAGAACATTCTATAGTATTAGTAAGGGGAGGAAGGGTTAAAGATTTACCCGGTGTAAAATATCATGTAATTAGAGGTACTTTGGATGCCGGCGGAGTTAAAGATAGACGTCAGGGGCGTTCTAAATACGGAGTTAAGAAAAATATATTGTATTAATTTAAATATTATTAATATTATTAATTATATGTTTAAAATGTAATAATAAAATTTTGGTATGGTATATAATTAAATATGTGTAAATATGACAATTTATAATTATAATAATGTATTATCTAATATATTTATTAAATATATAATTAAACATGGTAAGAAATCATTGGCTTATAGAATTTTTTACAGGGCTATTAAAAATATTAAACAAGAAACAGGAATTAATCCATTATCTGTTCTACGACAAACAGTATTTATGATAACCCCCAATGTATCAGTAAAAAAAGGTATACACATAAATAGATTAATTTTACAAATTCCATTTGAAATAGGATCAACAAAAGGTAAAAAAATTTCTATATGTTGGTTATTGAAAATACCCTCAAAATACTTTAGTTTATGCAAAGATAAAAATATGTCCTTTATATTGAGTTATAAAATATTACATATTTATAAAAAATATATATAATACTTATTACCAATTACCAACTTAATTTAGTTATACCCGGTAATAAATATTTCTTAGCCATTTCTCTAAACAAATACCGGGATAATCCAAAACTTATAAGGTTAGATTTTGGATTTCCGGTTAAAAAACAACATTTATTAATACGTGTATACACACTATTCAGTGGTAAAATTTGTAACTTATTATTTATCATAGGATGATATATATATCTATTAATATATTTACGAATTTTATTATATTTATGTTCAATTTTTTTTCGGTTTATTTCTCTATTAGTAAAACTCCTTTTTGGCATAACATTTAATTAGTTTTTATTTATTTATATGCAAAATAAGTTAATTAAAGGCCATCATTATCGCAAACAAGGTCGTAATACTGCAGGAATTATTGTTGCTGGTCATAGAGGAGGGGGTAATAAACGGTTATATCGTTATATAAATTTCAAACGAAATGAAATAAATTTATTAAGTAAAGTAATAACTATAGATAAAGATCCCAAT